TCTAGTACACTTGAAAAATACCCCAGAAAAGAGAAGGAATAGTTGGATAATTGCTTTATATGAATCCTATACGGTTGAGCCCAAAAGTGAAAATAAGATTGCCAAAAATGCACAAGATGAAATTTCCATTTATTCATCAGAATAAGAGTTCCCTTTGAAGCCAGAATTGCCTTTCCTTGATATCGAACATAATGCATGAAAGTATCCTTGAGAAAGCATAGGATCTTCTGAAAAGAATTACAACACACTACTATAAGATGCTCTATTTTTACATAGAAATGTGTTCGCTCAAGAAAGACTCCAGAGGATGTTGATCGTAAATAAGAAGACTGTTTACGAATAAACAGGAATAAATATTCGCATTCATATACATAAGAATTATATAGGAACCAAAGGAATTTTTTCTTTCTTTTTGAAAAGGCGTAAATGAATTCTTTTGAAGTAATGAGACTATTCAAATTATGATATTCGTGGAAAAGAAATCGCAATAAATGAAAAGAAGGAACATCCTTGATCCAGCATTGAAGTACTTGAACCAAGATTTCCAGATGTATGGGATGAGGTATTAGTAGATCTGACACATAATTCAAATGTAAAAATTTGTCCTCTAAAAAGGGAAATATTGAATGAATAGATCGTAAATTCTGATATTTTAGTATTCTTTTTTCTTCAGAAGATTCAGAAGAAGATATTAATTGCGACGAGAATGGAATTTCCAGAATGACTCCAAAACCTTCTGATACCATTTGAGAAGAAAAATGAGAAGAAAAAAAATTCTTGTACTCCCAAAATTCTTTTTTGTTAGAATCATTAAACGAAGAAATCAAAAAATTCTGTTGATACATTTGAGTAATTAAACGTTTCACAAGTACTAAACTAGATTTATTGTCATAACCAATAATTTCCACAGGTTCATAAAAAATAAAACTATTGAAGTTATGATCATGAGCAAGTGAGTAAATATACTCCTGAAAGAGTAACGGATATAGGAAGTTTTGTTGCCGAAATCCATCTTTTTTTAATTTAAATATCCTTAAAATTTTGCCATTTACGTACATTTCTACTGATGAAAACAAAAAAGTGAGTCGCTTCTTGTGTTATTGTTATGAAATGATAACATAGTGCAATATGGTCAGAACGGCGTATGTGTATTGTATATTATACGTAGTATATTCTTTATACTTTTATTATACTTTTATACTATACTAGAAACTAGAACTATAACTATAAATAATACTGTATATACTAATAATATACTAATATACTACACTACAGTAATACAATTACATTACAGTTTTTTTAGATATCTTTTATTATATTATTATATTATTATTTTATTATATATTTTATTATATATATATAATTATATTTATTTTTATTTATTTTTTATTTATTTTAAGATATCTTTTATTATATTTTTATTATATTATTATATAATTATATGTATATATATACATATACAATATATACATATTTATTAAATATTTATTATATATGTATACTGTTATATTTATATTTATTGTGATGTAAATAACGTAATGGTAAAAGATTATATAGATTATATAAAAGTTCAGAACAAATAAAGAATATATACCCCGGAGACGGAGAGCCCAATCAACAGATCTTTTTTCTTTCCCTTTCTATACAATCGGGTTTCTTGTTAATATAACTAGAATAACAATAAAATAAATAAAGAAAATATAAAAAAACAAGAATAAAAATAAGGAAAAGGGATAAAATCTTTTATTTTCGCAACCCGATCGCTCTTTTGACCTTGGAATAATCTTTTTTTATCAGTATACTATTTCTTAGTACACATCTGTCTTAAATTTAAAATAAAGAATAATTAGGATTCAAGAAAAAAAAGAATCAATGGTCCACTCACAATTAACAAGAGAACCTTTTCCCGCATCAGGCACTAATCTATTTTTAACGTCTAATTAGACGGGGTCTTCATTCAAATTAAGAAGATAAGCTCGTTACTTTTTCGTCTTACTCGAATTGGAGCCATAAGGCTCTATCCATTTATTTTCACTAGACCCAACTATAATTCTTATGTTATATTAAGAGTATTAAAATTTTTTATGATTATTTTATTTATTAAAATTATATTTCATATTTAACGACATGCTTTTTTTTCCATTAATTACCTTTCAGGATCAGTCGCGTTCTTATAAACTCTACCAATAGTCTTGACGAATTCCTTCCTTCATCCAAATGTGTAAAAGATCATAGTCGCACTTAAAAGCCGAGTACTCTACCGTTGAGTTAGCAACCCGGATCTATATGATGTGTAGATATGATCAAAAAAAAAATAAATAAAAATCAATGGAATTGAACTACACAACTGCATCAAAACATGGAACTAGCAAGAAAACAAATCTAAACAACAAAATATCAATAGGATCCGGTTCAAAAAACAAGAGATTAAAAATAGAATTGGCAAATTGACAAACCACCAAAATTTTTCCAATTTTTTATTTAGTTAAAATCCATTTTGTATAAAGTATAAAATACAGAAGAGGAAATCCAGCAAACCCATCCATTTTACTAAAATGAAGGAAAATGCTAATAGGGAGTGGAGATAAAAAGATCTATTTATCTATGAGATAATTATATCTGTTCGATACGCCATTGTCAATATGAATGGACTTTTTATAAAAAAAAAATATTAATATTTAATAATATTTAATAAATTAAAAAAAATAATTTAATTTAATAAATAAATAAATAAAATATAAAAAAATTAAAATATTATAAAATATTATAATTATATATTATATTCTAAATATTAAATATAATTATATTATTAATATTATATTATTAATATAATATATAATTTATTAATATAATATATAATATTAGAAATATAATATTGTATTGGGTATTGGATTAGCACAACACAAATGATAAATAAGAGATTTGAGCGTAAAAAATAAGGAATAAGGTGGGATAAGGTAGAGATAGAAAAATAAGGTAGATATAGAAAGAAAAATAAAAATATCGGGTTTCCTTAATCAAAAAATAAATAAAAATAAATAAATAAAGGTACAATACAAATACAAGAAGAAAGATTACCCCCCCCCTGTTGGGGGGGGGTTCCACAACAAGAAAAAAAAAATAAATAAAATAAACTAAATTAAGTAAGAATAAGATAAGATAGAACAAGAAAAGAACAAACTTTGAATAAAGAATTACACAAGGATAGGTACTAGCTTTTTCTATTCATGACTTTTATTCTGATCAAAATAAACTCGAAATTCTTTATTTAAAGAGTTCTGCCTTCCTTAAAATATTATGAACAGTTCTTGTGGGTTGAGCACCTTTTTCAAGGAAATATAGAATAGCAGGAACATTTAAATAAGTTTGATTATTTATCGGATCATAAAAACCCACTTTTCGAAGATCTCTTCCTTCTCTTCGGGATCGAACATCAATTGCAATGATTCGATAGATGGCTCATTGGGATAGATGTAGATAAAGGATGCCCCCCCTAGAAACGTATAGGAGGTTTTCGCCTCATACGGCTCAAGAAAAGATGATTCTAAATTATATAATATAATTCTATTCTATATTATAATTATATAATTTATATTTTTTTCTTCTTTTCTTTACATAAAAAAAATCTCAGTCGTACTCCTAACTCAAGTTGGGTAGTTTTGAAAGAGTTCGAAAGGAAATCTTTATAATTTATTGAGCTGTCTCTAACTTATTTTTTTGTCTCCTTTAGGATCTATTTTTTTTTTACTCATTCTGATACAATTGTTGAAACAAGTGAAAATAGTATTTACTTGTTCCGGAATTCGTTGTCTTTGCTTTACGATTTGTGAAATCTTTGGGTTTAGACATTACTTTGGTGATCTTTACTCCTTTTCAAAAAGGCAGCAACATACCTTTTTTATATGGAAAAAGGAACAATCATACGAAAGATTGATTTCTTTGTGATACACTTTTGATCAAAACAGTTTGAAAATTTCGACAAATTTGACTTTTTTATTTCAAACTTGTTAAAATTTTAACCTCTCCATTTATATATTCTATTGATGATCTATTTACAAAGTTGGTCTAACTTATTGATTGTCACTAACCCTAGATTATTCTCCCGATAAATAAATCAATCATTTTTACTCGAGCTCCACCATATGCTATACCATTAGTCTTTTTATTTACCAACCTAAGGCAAATAAAATTAGGTTCCTAGCAGGACAAACTATGTCGAGACAAGAGCATCTTCACTCCTATAGAAAATGGTGGATGGCAAAATCCACAGCCAATCATGTCCTTCAAGTCGCACGTTGCTTTCTACCACATCGTTTCAAACGAAGTTTTACCATAACATATCCCTCTCCCTTTATTTTTATTTTGAAGCGTATGCAATTGATTCAATATGGAATCATGAATAGTCATTGGCTGAACCGATATATAATAATTCACACTTACCTATCCATAGATAGATAAGTTTTTGTCCGAAAAGGATTTCACTTAAATTAACCCCATATTTTATAATATGAAGAAAATCACATGAAAAAAAAAAATTAAAAAACTAAAAAAAAAATCTTTTATTTTTACTTTTATTCAAATGAAAAAGAAATACCCATGAATGGCTAAAGATTTTCAGCTACTTAAACCAATTATAAAAACTATAACTATAGTAACTTTATACTAAACTAAATATTTCATTTCAATATTCAATAAAAAAAATATTAAATTTAAATATAAATTAAATATTATATAAATATTATATTATTAATATTAAATATTTTAACATTTTTTTAATTTTTTTTTTTTTTTTATAATTAGATGATGATATTATTTATGATTCATTATATAATGTTATGATTAATTATATTATTATTTACTTATATTTATGATTTACTATCTCCAGTTGAATATTATTTTAATTTTAAACAAGGGAATAGGTTGGTTAAGAATACAGTTTCTTTGTTTTCATTATTATGGATTATAATTAGTCTCGTGTAAGGTAAGATGAAAGAGAAAAAAAGGAGTCTGATCTTTTCGTATCCATATCAAAAAAAACTCACTTCATATTGAAGTGAGTAATATGAGCATACCCTGAGTGTAAATAGAATGATACACAAGATTTTTATTTTTTTAATGAAAAGAAAGATATGATTCTAAGAATCATTATTAAATTTAAGAATAAAGGATTGGATCACATTGTATCCAACGTTAAACAGAAAAATCTTTAATTCCTTAATTTGAATTTAAATTCTATTTAAATAGAGAAGAATCCCTCGTTTATGATGGAAACGACCTGGGACGGAAGGATTCGAACCTCCGAGTAACGGGACCAAAACCCGTTGCCTTACCACTTGGCCACGCCCCATTTTTATTTTTTTTTTTTATAAGAAAAACTAAGCTCAATATTGATTATTCGTCAATAACCAACCAAAATAGATATAGGACATGTTGTCCCTAGGATTCAACACATGTAGATATAGAATAAAAAAGATTCATTGATCATTACATAAAATTCAATTAAGATATTAAGATATTGTATGAAAGTATAATTCCTTGTATTCTAATTTAACTTGATTGTAGAATGTAAGGAAGTATTCTTGATTGGGGAGAGGTAAAAGAAAAAGAAGAATTTTTTTTCTCTTTTATCCACCTTTTTTTATTTTGATCTCATAAAAACAACTCAATCAAATCTGATAATTTATTATCATTTCAATTTCATTTTAAAGAACAAGAAAAAAATGTTTGTTATGTTTAATACTTTTAGTTTAATCTGTATCTGTCTTAATTCTAACCTTTATTCGAGTAGTTTTTTCTTCGCCAAATTACCCGAGGCTTATGCCTTTTTCAATCCAATCGTAGACGTTATGCCAGTTATCCCTGTACTCTTTTTTCTCTTAGCCTTTGTTTGGCAAGCTGCCGTAAGTTTTCGATAAAAAAAGAATCTCTATTCAATTTTTATTCGTGATTTCTTCGATAAAAAAGGATGATATTTTTATTAAAAAAATAAATAAGATCGGATAAGTCTGACATTAGAACCCTCGATTAAAAAAGCGAAATTCTGGTATTTTATATTGAATTTAATTTTCAATTTGAATAAGGGAAGCGATGATTTTTGATCAGCTTATTTCTTCCTTTGTTCTAACCTTCTCTTTCTAAGATCCCATACAATATCTAATTATAGATATGACAATAAATTTTTGGTAACGAAAAAATCCGAATCTTATTACATTAGTATTACATTAGAAAGAAATTTGTTAAAATGAATTTCAAAAACTTACTTTTTTAATCTTTAGAGTGCCATATCAAAATAATGTAAATGTATTAATGTATAGTGTGTGTCGTAAAATAGGTGATCTATTTCGTTTTTAAAATAAATGATATTATTTATCTTGGAGATTATTTAATGCTTACTCTTAAACTCTTCGTTTACACAGTAGTAATATTCTTTGTTTCTCTCTTCATCTTCGGATTCTTATCTAATGATCCGGGGCGTAATCCCGGGCGTGAGGAATAAAAAAATAGATGAGATTCGTTTTTAGTTTTTCATAGGTAAATCTATCAATAAATGGAATAGATACTAGATAAAGAAAGATAAAAATTTCATAAAAATAAAAGAAAATTAATAATAAAAAATTCTTCAAAATTATAAAAATTAAAGTGATCAGGTGGGTCGGAGAGAGGGGGATTCGAACCCCCGGTATGAAAAATTCGTACAACGGATTAGCAATCCGACGCTTTAGTCCACTCAGCCACCTCTCCCCATTCAAAAATTAAAGTTTATCATGTGATGTGACACGTGAAGCCAAGATTGAGAAAAATCTTTATTTTCCTTCTTTTTTATTAATTATAAGATTAAGTAATCTAAAAAAAAGTAATGTAATCATTAATCATTGTAATATATATATATAATATATAATATTAATATAATATTTAATATTAAGTATAATATTAAGAATATATACTTCACTTCTTTCATTTTAAGTATAATATTAAGAATATATACTTCACTTCTTTCATTTTAAATGAAATTCGAACAATAACAATAGATAAAAATCCAATAACTAAGAAGAATATAGAATAATATAGAAAAAGTGTAATAAAAACACATAAAAAAATGGATAAAGTGTCAGATATCCACGAATTTGATCAGTAATTAAATTTTTATAATGAGTCGAAACAGATTTCTACAATAGAAAGAATACCTTATTTCTTATTTCTTTGATTTTGTACAAAGGGTTCGTTTACCCGGCCTGGTTAAGTACTGGCCGGGCCAGTACTTCTTTTGTTCCAACGAACAAAACAATTTTTGTTTTTATATTAAATAAAAATTCTTATCGAAACAAGAAGATAAATTTTGATTCCCATTATTAGTTATTAGAAATAGTATTAGAGTTATTAGAAATAGTATTAGATTCTAATATATGGATTTATATAGATTTTATTATAAATTATCTAAATTATCTTAAATTATCTATAATCCAGATTAATATATATTAATATTATTAATTTATATTTATTTATATTTATTAATATTTTTTATTAATATTTAATATCTTAATCTTATTTCTATTTCTATATTTATATATACTATATAATATATAATATATTTATTATGTATTTTAATATATTTAATATATTATATTATTTATATTATATTTATATTATATATATATATATAATATTATAAATATATTATTTATAAATATATTATATAATTTATACATTAACATTATTATTATTTATTTATTTTATTTATATTTATATTATTTTATATTATTATTTATTTATATTTATATATTTATTTATATTATTATAATTTTATAATTTTAATATTATAATTTTATTATAATTTAATTTATTTATATTTATATAATTATAATTTTTTATATAATTATAATATTATAATTTAAAATTTAATAAATATAATTTAAAATTATATTTATTAAATTTTCTTTCAAGCCCGTGTCGGAACAAAATACATGTCAATGCTGGAATTTTAATGATTCTGATGCTATCTTTATCTTGACTGTGTCTCATTACTTTTTTGTCCAAATAGTGTTGGACAAATGGTCCACTCATATCCAATAATGAATATGTAGCGGGTATAGTTTAGTGGTAAAAGTGTGATTCGTTCTATTAACAACTTCAATAGTTAAGCGGTCTTTCCATTTTTTATTTTTCATATTCAGATCAAAAACTTTATTTCTTAAAAAGATTTAATCCTTTATCCCTCAATAGGATATTTGAGGAAATAAAATACATTCTCACGATTTCTATCCAAAAGTCAATCAGAATTGGAATAAAAAAATTGGATTATGAAGTCGAGAAGCATAATTTTTTTGATTGGATCAATTCTTCCAATTGAATGAGTATGAATAAAGGGTCTATGGATGATAGTAGAAAACTTTCAATCGTAACTAAATCTTCAATTTTTGTGCTGAACTGGAAAAGGGAGATTGAAGCCAAATAGCTAGAAAACGATGGTTTTGGTTTACTAGAACCCTTTATTGTTTCAGCTCGGTAGAAACCAAAATTTTTTCCTTAGGATCCCACGAGTAGAAATAGGGAACGAAGTAACTAGACTATAAAGATTTGATAGAATCCTCCTCTTCTAAAGGGATCATCTAGAAAGCGAGGAGCTTTAGATGCATTCGGAAAAAAGGCTGACATAGATGTTATGGATCTCATTTTTTTCTCTGGTGGGAATACATCTATCTTCCATAAAGGAGCCGAATGAAACAAAACTTTCATGTTCGGTTTTGAATTAGAGATGTTAAAAATGATCAACCAACGTCGACTATAACCCCTAGCCTTCCAAGCTAACGATGCGGGTTCGATTCCCGCTACCCGCTATATATTACTTAACTGCATATGATACGCAGATGCATTATACATTTGGATATGCTTCCTTCTTTTTATGGTATTCCTGAAATCCGTGTAATCTATTTTTCATAAAATGAAAAAAAAATGCGAAAATTAGGAATGAGGGGCGCCCATTGTCTAATGGATAGGACAGAGGTCTTCTAAACCTTTGGTATAGGTTCAAATCCTATTGGACGCAATTTATTTGCATCTATCTATTCTAGATAGAGAATAGAAAAAAACTATAAATATATATATTAATAAATTAATAATATATTAATAAATTAATAAATATATATATTAATATAATAAACTATATAATAAACTATATAAACTTTATAATAATATAATAAAAATATATAAAAATATATAATATTATTATATATATATATATATATATATAATATAATAAATATAATATAAAAAATAAAAAAATATAAAATCTTAAAGGATAAAAAGCACCTTTTTTGGATGATTCGAATCATAAATCTTTGATAAAGATTTATCTAAGAATGAAGATATAGAATAAGAGCGATCCATTTATGCTTGTTCCTGAAGTAGAAAGAGTTCGATCTGTTCCTGAATAGCTTCTTTCAAAAGGGTTTCAGCTTCTTCGGTGAATATCTTGGTAGAAGATAGAATTTCTTTAAATTTTGGTTTATTCTTTGTTAAGTAGGTACGTAATTGAACGAGAAATTTCTTTACCTGTCCCATTGCTAACGCATCAAGATATCCATTCGTTCCGGTGTAAATAGTAGCTACCTGGTATTCCACCGCGAGAGGGTCTGATTGGGATTGTTTGAGCAACTCACGTAATCGTTGACCTCTTGCCAATTGATTCTGAGTAGCTTTATCTAGATCAGAAGCAAATTGTGCAAAGGCTTCTAACTCTGCAAATTGGGCTAGTTCCAATTTTGATTTGCCGGCTACTTGCTTCATGGCTTTAATTTGAGCTGCCGATCCTACTCTGGAAACAGAAATACCTACATTAATAGCAGGCCTGATTCCAGCATTGAATAGATCGGCAGATAAGAATATTTGTCCATCTGTAATAGAAATTACATTAGTAGGAATATAAGCCGAAACGTCCCCAGATTGGGTCTCCACTATTGGTAAAGCAGTCATACTTCCTTCACCTAAACGAGAACTTGATTTAGCGGCTCTTTCCAAAAGGCGTGAATGCAAATAAAAAACATCTCCTGGATAAGCTTCACGCCCTGGGGGTCTTCTTAATAGAAGAGACATTTGACGATAAGCTTGTGCCTGTTTGGAGAGATCATCATAAATTATTGAAGTATGTTGTTCCCGGTACATAAAATACTCAGCCAGAGTCGCTCCCGTATAAGGAGCGAGATATTGTAATGTAGCAGGCGAATCCGCTGTTTCAGCTACCACAATAGTGTATTCCATTGCCCCTCGTTCCTGAAAAGTGGTCACTACCTGAGCCACAGAAGATGCTTTTTGACCAATAGCTACATAAACACATATCACATTTTGTCCTCTTTGATTGAGAATCGTATCTGTGGCTACTGCTATTTTACCAGTCTGTCTGTCTCCAATTATTAATTCTCGTTGCCCGCGTCCTATAGGGATCATTGAATCAATGGCAATAAGGCCCGTTTGAAGGGGCTCATATACGGAACGTCTCGAAATAATACCTGGGGCAGGAGATTCGATTAACCGAGATTCAGAAGATAAAATCTCACCTCTCCCATCAATAGGTTTAGCCAGAGCATTTATAACACGACCCAAATAAGCCTCGCTCACTGGTATCTGAGCAATTCTTCCTGTTGCTTTTACAGAACTTCCCTCTTGTATCATCAAACCATCACCCATTAATACAACGCCAACATTATTTGATTCCAAATTCAGAGCAATGCCTATTGTACCCTCTTCAAATTCTATTAATTCCCCTGCCATTACTTCATCAAGACCATGAATACGAGCAATGCCGTCGCCCACTTGAAGTACGGTACCGGTATTCACAATCTTTACTTCTCTATTATATTGTTCAATATGTTCGCGGATAATATTACTAATTTCGTCAGCTCGAAGGGTTCCCATTAGTATCTCTTTTTTATTTTTAGGAAGGAAAGGAAAAAAAAACACCTAAACTCTAAACTAGATTAAAAAGGCTAATCAGTTATTTCTTCCACGGACTCGAGGATACCAATATTAGCACTGATGGTACGAAAATGTAATTCGCTATTCAAACAACTATTCAGAGTTCCTAGAGCTCTTTGTAAAGCTTGTTGGAAAACTTGCTGTCGTACCTGATTAACCGCTCTTTGTTGTTCAAAAAAAAGAGTTTCATTTTTGTAATTTTCTAATTGTTCCAAACTATCGCAAGTAGCATTAATCAAATTTATTTTCTCTCTTTCTATCTCAGAGTATCCATTCAGTCGATACTCATCTGCTTCCATTTCCACTTTACGTAATCGAGCCCGCGCTCTTTCGAGCTGTTCAGCGGCCCCTCTACATAATTCTTCTGAATTTCGAATAGTACTCAAGATCCTCTATTTTCGCTTATCTAATAAATCATTTAATGAAAGTAGATTATCTTTACATTCATTTCACAACTCTCATATCTCTTCCCGAACCAAACATGAATCTTTTGATTCATTTGGCTCTCACGCTCAATTGTTTCTTTCCTTTGATGGACATTCCCATATCTTTGAATGGAATGAACCTATCCTCTCTTGAGCCTATCCTCTCTTTTCTGTTCGTATTCAAAGATATCGAAACTGATCTAACATCAGAATATTAGGATAGTAGGACTCTTAAGACCAGACAAAAAATAAAAAATTGTCAGCAAAGTTGTTTCTTTATTTGTTCTTTATTCACAAACTCTTTTTTCATCCAAAAATAAAAAAAAAATTTATCTTTTTTATACAATACATAGGTCGTCGATTTGGCAGTGGATAAAAAAAGGGGTGGGGGAAGATACCCATCTTTCCTGTACCTGTAAATGGTTCAAATAAATTTATCCATATGAGTGTTATACATCGGATAAATTCCCAATTATTTATTTTTTTATCATTTTTTTTTTTATTTCGGTATTTCGGTACTAATGTAGCGGTAGAAAGAGTACCGTGGTATGCTGTGCCTGGACTTCAAACAATTTATCTTTAACCATGTAAAAGACCTCAACATTATTGGTTGATAGAGAATCAAAGTTCATTTACCAATTAGTCACGAAATGCTATGGTTCTTAGATATGATTTCTGAATAAAATCCAATTACGAAGTAATTCGTCGAGATTGTGCACCCTTTTTCCTATTTACAAAAAAAAAGAATACATAAATATAAAGAAAGTGCAGCCGGCGAAATCCAACCTATTCTTGAAATACACAACTCGCACACACTCCCTTTCCAAAAAAAATCAATACACCCAGCACGACGCTTAGATTTATTGGATTTGTTGCTAAAATATCGGTATTAAACTCGAAACTCCCAGCGGATGGCCAGTGCCCCACGGAAACAAAGGAATCGGTTATATTTTTCATATGCTCTCCTCTTATAGATAGGACTAACAAAGAACAGAGTTCTTTTTGTATCACTCCGCTCGCCTCCCCCCTTTTTTTACATTTTGATTCTACGATAAAATTAAACAAAAGGATTTGCAAATAAAAGAGCTAATGCCACGACCAGTCCATAAATTGTTAAAGCTTCCATAAAAGCCAGACTAAGCAATAAAGTACCTCGTATTTTACCCTCTGCTTCTGGTTGTCTCGCAATACCTTCTACAGCTTGGCCCGCAGCAGTACCTTGACCAACCCCAGGTCCAATAGAAGCAAGCCCCACAGCCAATCCAGCAGCAATAACGGAAGCAGCAGAAATAAGTGGATTCATGGTAATTTCCTCGCACCAAAAAAAAAAAAATGGTTAATGATACAACCAACCAATGAATTACTACTTAATCTTTATCCACTTCTTTTTCTATTTTTACTATTTACTTTACTATACTACCTTTTTACTTTACTAAAACTTATTTTACTTACTTCTTTTTTTTTTTCTTTTCTTTTTTTTTTTATTGATACTTATCACTAAAATCTATCGGGTCGAAGTAGCTAAAAACTCCAACAGAATATTACTTAATTTTAAGAACTACTTCCATATACCGTTTTTCCTTTCTTTCTACCCATGATGCAGTTTTATGTAAATAGATACATACGGTTTTAGCCATTGTGTTTTCTTGTTTAGAAACTCTTATATTCTTTCATTCAATTAACAATCACAGAAAAATAGAAAAAGGACTGATATTTGAATCTATATAAATTATAAATAAAGTGGGCTAGAAAAAAAGAGATAGGGATAATTCCTATCTAACTAGTAAATAACATATACTTTTTTTCTTCCATAACGTAAACCACCTGCACTTTATTATTCTATTAATATTAAATCGTATTCTGTACATATATCTAGTAGGGCCCCCCCCAATCCTTCTTTCTCTTAAAAACTCTGCAATATCATCTATCTTTCTTCATATATACAATACATATATTAGCTATTTTCATTTTCTTCTCCAGCCCTGTGGATTATATTGAACCCCGCATTGCTTTAATTGGGATAAGCTTAAAAAACTATTTCGAAAGTTAGTCAATGATGACCCTCCATGGATTCACCTATATAAGCCGCAGCCAAAGTTGCAAAAATAAGAGCTTGAATACCACTTGTAAATAATCCAAGAAACATGACAGGTATAGGAACTACTGAAGGCACTAAAGAAACAAGAACAACAACTACTAATTCATCAGCCAATATATTCCCGAAAAGTCGAAAACTAAGAGATAAAGGCTTTGTAAAATCTTCTAGGATATTAATTGGTAAAAGTATTGGAGTTGGTTGAATGTATTTACCGAAATATCCCAATCCTTTTTTGCTAAGACCCGCATAGAAATATGCCACTGACGTGGGTAAAGCTAAAGCAACAGTAGTATTTATATCATTCGTGGGCGCAGCTAACTCCCCATGAGGTAACTTTATGATTTTCCAAGGTAAAAGAGCACCTGACCAGTTAGAAACAAAAATAAATAGGAACATCGTTCCAATAAATGGAACCCAAGGACCATACTCCTCTCCAATCTGAGTTTTGCTCAAGTCTCGAATAAATTCAAGGACATATTCGAAGAAATTCTGCCCGTCGGTCGGAATGGTTTGTGGATTCCGAACAGCTATGATGGCTGAACCTAATAAAATAGCAATTACAACCCAAGAAGTGATAAGTACTTGGGCATGAATTTGTAAACCTCCTATTTCCCAATATAAATGTTGGCCTACTTCTACACCTGACATATCGTATAACCCTTTGAGTGTTTTAATGGAACATAGTATAACATTCATATTGCCCTATAATAGAAATCGAACTTATAAAAAGGAATTATTTTGATTCAACCATATCTTTCTCAATTCATCTACCTTCATTCATGAATAGGAATCGTACATTATATTTAGGATACCAAGAAATTACATAAAAAAAAATACCAATCATTTTTTATTCAATATTCAAAACATAGTTAAAAAATGCAAACCAAAATAATAAACAATCAAAGAAATCCATGGAGTTCAACAAAAAGGAACTAATCTTCTTCTTCTTTTTCTTAACTATTTTTTATATAACTATTTCGGCCCTCCAAAATTGCGGATACTAATTTGGTAAGAATCAATCGAATCGATGCTATAGCATCATCGTTGGCCGGAATAGAAATATCTGCAAGATCTGGGTCACAATTTGTATCGATTAAACAAATCGTCGGAATGCCCAAAATGACACATTCTCGAAGAACCGTATATTCTTCTTGCTGATCAACGATAATTACAATATCGGGCAATCCCGTCATATATTTGATCCCGCCCAGATATGTTTGCAAGGTGGATAACTTTCTCTTCAACATTGCTGCATCTCCTTTTGGGAAACGGGCGAGTTTCCCCATTTTTTGTTCCGCTCTTAAGTCCCTGAACTTCTGAAGTCTTGTTTCTGTAGTAGACCAATTCGTTAACATACCACCAAGCCATTTTTTATTAACATAATGACATCGAGCCCTTATTGCTGCTGATGCTACTAAATCCGCTGCTTTATTTTTGGTGCCAATGATTAAGAAGTTTTTTCCCATACTTGCTGCATCAAAAACTAAATCGCAGGCTTCTGATAAAAAACGAGCAGTTATAGTAAGATTTGTAATATGAATACCTTTACGCTTTGCAGAGATGTAAGGAGCCATTCTAGGATTCCATTTCTTAGTACCATGACCAAAATGAACTCCTGCTTCCATCATCTCTTCCAAATTTATGTTCCAATATTGTCTTCCCATTTTGCCACACTTTCTCTTTTTTTTAGGGATTCAGTAACCTGTGAAATAAATAATTGTTCCGACGGAACCTTATACCAGGATTGACCATTGATCTACGACCAAAATCATGAATTTATTTTAATTCTTTATTTTTCGTTGATTACCAAATCCATAATCGGACCAGAGAATTCAAGTAAAAAGAATGAACCTCTTGTTAGGAATTACTAAATCATGTATCATGTAAATGATTGGTCTGATGTCCCATGGAAATAGTTCGGGACGCAAGAACAAAAAAAATTCTCAAAATTCTCTATAGTGTAACAAAATATCTCTCATCTCCAATTCGAATAGATTCTTCCTTTTTATTTTCAAATGAATGTTTTTATCTTGCTTTGAACGATGTACTAATTTTTTGAATCCAGTACCAACCGGTATAATCCCCCCCAGAACAACGTTCTCTTTCAGCCCTTTCAACCAATCAATACGACCTCGTAGAGCAGCTTTTGCTAAAACTCGAGCAGTTTCTTGAAAACTCGCTTCGGATATGAAACTTTGAGTATTTAGAGATGACTTCGTTATTCCCAATAAGATTGCCCGATAACAGATCGCTTCGTCCAAAACACGCCCTGCTCGCTCTGCTCGCAACAATCCAATCAGTTCCCCAGGTGAAAAAACATTAGACATTCCATCTTCTGAAACCAACACTTTTGATGTTACTTGACGTACAATAATCTCTATATGTCTATTATGGATCTGTACCCCCTGGGATCGATAAACCTTTTGGATCTTATTAACCAAAGAGATACGACTTTGTGCTATGGTTAGTTCAGCTCCAATCAAGAATCCCCAGGGTATCCCAAGAAGCCTTCGGCTACGTTCGTCCCAACCTTCAACTCTCCCTTTGAGGTTCATTGATATTGAATCAATTGAACGAACTTCTAAGATTTGTTCCACTTTTGGAAGACCTTGCGTGATATCGCCGGATCTCGATTTTTCATATATAAATGTAATTAATGTATCTCCTTCATAAAGGGTTTCCCCATAATGGCCATGAACAGTTGCTCCCGGAGTGACCAAATAGGGCTTAGCTGATCTTATAACTAAAGAGTCAACATGAACAATGAAAATTTGACCAGATTTTTTTATGCGTGATCTGTATTTCAATAGACATAAATTTTCACAAAGAAAGAGGCCAAGGCTAATTATTGTCCATGCCTCTTCACAATAATCGTGATGGAGAAAACACCAATTAAAATGGAATAAATTCCAAATGATGTTACTACACGGATCGGGATTATAAATCCTACTATTTTCATCTAGGAAACAGTATTGAAATTGAAGTACTTGGAAAGTCTGTTGAAAATTATCAAGTTCAAGTAACAAATAGTTCTTTAAAAAGATTTGATTATAAGTTATTAAATAGTAAGATAAACAAGGATTCGCTATTTTAGATACAATAGTACCTAAGGGACCCAACAAATCCCTAATTGGATTCATGGGATCCGATTCTTTTGTCGCATTATTATATCTCGAAGTATTGAAGGGGCCAATTCGAGAACAATTGGATGATGACAAAATTCGGAAACATTGGCATTCCTTATTTCGATTCAACAACGTACCAAGAGTTCCCTGATGTTGGGGAAATGATTGAGTCTTTGCCTTGGAATTAAAAGGATTTATATTGGTACGATCTAATCCAATATTGTAAATCAATCCTGAACCTGACGTATCATACTTTTTTACGGTATACGAAATAGTGGACTTTACTAACTCAATTCTGATGAAATCACGAAGCAGATCATTTGCCCTTATTTCAACAAAGGAAGCATGAACCTCTTCTTTTATAAAACCCCTTTTTTCTTGGTCCCAATTCAATACTAAGCAAGCCCGAACTAATTGAATACTTGTGTGAGAAATTCCTCGAATTGACTTGCTATTTCCATAAAGTATATAATTGACAATTCGAAGTTGTACATTATCCTTTTCTTGCAAGAGATCCTGAGGGAAAAGTGTTGCTAAATTTATCCCATCGGATATTTCATATGGGACTACGGGCCGAACCAAAACAAAATACTTTTTTTTTATAGGTGTGATCCGTTGAACATAGATCCAATTTTTAAATTTTTTTGATCCCTTATAATTTTTATTTTCCATTCCTGGTGGTATCAAAATGCCGCTGTGCCTAGATATTTTATCCGCCTCTCCAGGAAAATGAATATCTCCAGAAAAAATTTTAAGTTCAATACTCTTTTTTTTTCTCTCCACTCGGACTAATCCACCTACTCGGCTTCTTGTATTTATATTTAAAACAAGTCGTGTATCTACTCCAACGATACTATTGTTTCGGACCATTATGGGCGAAGATCCGGGGAAGATATGCACTTCCTCGGGAATGAAAAAAAATCGATCTACTCTCATTTGCATTTGGTATTTCAGACTAAATTCTTTTGCTCCTCGATACTCAATCAAATCCTCTTTTTTTACGATTGAATCTACTTCGACAATCCCATATTTAATAATTCCCGAACTGCTTCTTCTGTATCGCGGATCATCAAAATAAGCAAGAATACTATTTTTACGTAAAATACCATTTATAGGTATTTTAATAGAAATACAAAAAGAGGGTATTAGTTTCTTTTCTCGTTCTTGATCATATTGTAAGGGAATCACGAATCTATTTCTTCGCTTTTTTGCCAAGGAATCATCGGAATTCTCTTGACAAATAGAGGGATCTATGAGATTCCAATGACCATTGGATATGATTCGATAAGGTTTTGAATACTCAAAAATTTGCCCATCCTTTTTACTTTTACCAAAAGTATCCAACAATTTATGTCTTACTTGATCATTAGTCAAATCAAAGATATATCTTTCTTCGACAGAAAAAGAATTAGAATTCATTTGATCTTGATCCTTGTGGAGTGAAAAAGACACTATACTGGATCTGCATAGACCTCCTGCTAATATCCATAAATGACTTGTTTTTGGTACTAGATGAACATTACTATATGGATATTCGGGCGCATGATGCACATCAGTACTCCAGTGCATTTCTCCTTCTGACTCAGAATAAATATGTTTTAGAACCCTCTCCTTAAAATGAAAAGTGGACGTTCCGGCACGAATCTCGGCAATCACTTGTTCCGATTCTACATATTGATAATTTTGAACTAAAATCAAACTTTTTGTTGGAATATTAACATTATGTATAATATCTCGACTCTCAATAGTTACATACAAGTCTATAAAACATAGAAAAGCAGGATGCCCATGACGGGTACGTGTGGGATGAACCAAATACTCATCAAATTTTATTTTTCCATTAGAGGGAGCTCGTACATGTTCGGCAGTACCACCTGTGAATACTCCGCCCGTATGAAAAGTTCTTAATGTGAGTTGAGTCCCCGGTTCCCCAATTGATTGACCCGCAATAATGCCTACGGCTTCTCCCAACTCAACCAGATCACCATGAGTAGGGCTACGGCCATAACATAATTGGCAGATCCAAGAAGTACTCCTGCAATTAAAAGGGGTTCGAATATATATTGGGTGTGCTCGAAAGGTTATAAATCGATTGACAAGTCCAATTCCAATATCCTTATTTCGAGTGGCAATACATCGTAGATCAATATATATATCATCTGCTAATACACGACCAATTATTGTTTGAACAAAAATTTTTTCCGTCATACCTTTTTTGGGACTCACGTAAATACCTCGTATAGTACCACAATCCGTTCTACGTACAAGAATGTGTTGAACTACTTCAACAAGTCTACGCGTGAGGTATCCAGCATCTGATGTTCGTACAGCAGTATCTACAACTCCTTTGCGGGCTCCGTAGCAAGAAATTATATATTCTGTCAAAGAAAGCCCTTCTCGTAAATTGCTTTGAATGGGTAAATCAATCATTTGTCCTTGAGGATCCGACATTAATCCTCTCATACCTACTAATTGGTGTACTTGAGATGCATTTCCTCTAGCCCCCGAAAAGGACATTAGATGGACTGGATTAGAGGGATCAGTCATCCGAAAATTAGGATTCATTTCTTGTCTCAAATATTCACTTGTAGCATACCATATCTCAATGGATTGACGTAATTTTTCTACCACGTGTACATTCCCATAATGATGGTTTTTCTCTAAAAGAAAACTTTGTTGTTCAGCGTCTTGGACTAACCATCCCTTAGAAGGTATTGTTAAAAGATCATCAATTCCTAATGAAATAGATGTAGCAGTGGCTCGCTGGAAACCCAAAGTCTTCACTTGATCCAGGATATGTGATGTATATGCCATTCCGAAATGATCTATTAATCTGCTAATAAGTCGTTTAATAGCAGTTCCATCTATCACCTTATTGTGAAAGGCCAGATCGGCCCGTTCTGCCATAAGGACCTCCATATTCTGCTGAGTAAGATTCCACAATGGGCCTGAGTCAGTGATTCGAAAACTTCCTTTCCTCAATCCTGATTCACACAGAAATTCAGAAATTTTGATACCAGTTAAATTGGGGAGACCCGAATTCCTGCGAGTATGGGCATCACTAATAGAATTTATTTTTATAGAGTGTATGAGTTACATAGCCTATGAGTAGGCACGGCAAAACCCCTGTATGGCTTCTTCTATTTCTCGATAAAAAGAAAGATGACCCACAGTAGTTCGAATGTATATACAACGAATTTCTCTTTTTATACTTCCCACTATTCGATAGTGTTTATAAATCTCATTAGAATTACCAAAAGATTCATATTGAACTTCGATGGGAACTTCTCTTGAGCCAACGACGCGTTGATCTAATCTCCACCGAAGCCACAAAGGACTATCTAAAAGAATTCGTTTCCGCCGATAAGCCCCAAGTGCATCATA